ATAGGCTATCTCCCGATAGACAATCGGGAAACGGTAAGGATTAGATCAAATAGGAAATAGGGGTATGTGATAGATAGTGATCTATCTTGATTCCATATTTTTATGCCTTTCTTTTACTTATGAAGGGCAACAAAAGAAACAATAGGTTTTATTATCCTACATGTTCCATTAGTAACACTCCCTTGATACTTTCCAAGGGTGTCACTGCCACTTTTTATTTCGCTTGTACTTAATGTTTCCCGATTCTACTAGGGATCATATAAGAACTTGTTATAAGTGGATTTATTGGATTGGTTCATCAATAGTGTTGGGTCAGAATACCCCCTTTTTTTTGACTCTGCGCCATTGATTCCACTATTATTAGTGAGCAATAATGGAATAATTCCTTCATATTCATAGAGATAGGGGACATAATTCACATGGATATAGTAAGTCTCGCTTGGGCTGCTTTAATGGTAGTCTTTACATTTTCGCTTTCACTCGTAGTATGGGGAAGAAGTGGACTCTAAGGGTACTACTAATTGAGTTGAGGAATCAAACTGTATTAATTGTTTTATAGATCATTCTGTAAAGCGTTTTTAACTATTTTTTAACTATTTAATTTTCAATTTTATATTAATTAAATTAATATAAAATTGAAATCAAAATATCTTTATTTCGAAATTTCCATTGGATTCTGGTGGAGTAATGTATTATATGAATAATACTCTTTCAATCAAAGAGATATTTCAATGATTCCCATGTTCGTATTTCGAAAGTAAAAGGGATACGGATGATAGGAAATTTCTTCCAACCGAATTCTTCCTAAACTTTCTATTTCGATGAACCGGTTCTTACCAGAATTATATATGGACAATGAGGAACAACGGACCCCTTTTTATTTGTTTTATTTGTTTCTCTCTTTACTTTACTTTTACTGTTCAAAGAGAAAGTAGTTCTGTTATTAAGTGGATACGCACTTTCTATGGGAAACAACATAGACATAGTGATTGTCCAACGAGAGACTACGCATAATAAGATCTTGCCTTGGGCAAGTCACATATTGCGCACTTACCACTTGTTTTATTATTTTAGCAATTGGATTTATGCTTTATCGATTCGTTTCATATCATGGTTCAAGCGTTAAAAATAGGTGGGGTTTACTACTCCTTTTCGAAATCTGAAGAAGCGCCCATAGAATTCCTTGAATCATCTGTCAACGGCTCAATCACATATATGTAATTGATATCTACATATATGAATCTGAAGATACATATTTTCGATTTTTAGATTGATCTATATTAAGCCTCTATCTTTATACAGTACAACTTTATACACTACAATAACACTAATAAATAGTATGGTAGAAAGAAATATATGAATCTTTCTACCATACTATCGGATCTCATAGAATACTGCTGATTCTAGTCCGTTCATTTCATTTAAGACGCGAAATTAGAATCCTTTTTATTTTATTTCTTCAATCATTGATAAGAACAAAAGATTCAAGTTTCATTCAAATTAATCATTTTGACTTTGACTGATTGTTTTTACGTATATGATAAGTAAAAAAGCAGTAGGAACTAGAATGAACAGTGCAGTAGCAATAAATGCGAGAATATTTACTTCCATAATCCGTTTTTTTTTACTTCGCAATAACTCGGGATTTAATCCCATAGAGATGATAAATCTTTCGCCTGTAAATTCAATGGGATGAATTACATTTCGATGATATTGAATCGGATCAATATCATGAATAACAATATCTGAGCTATCAAATCGATTCATCGTCGAGAATTTAATAGTATAACATAGGAAGATCTTTTATCCATACCGAATCCAAAATTGGATTCCTGATCCAATCAAGAATTCCTTTATTTATCATTCTTTTCCATTCTTTCTTTTCTATAACCTACCGCCTTCCTTGTACAATCATCTGATGAAGTATCATCAGACCGCTTTTCCACTTCCATTGGTTACAAACCCAAACAAAACAAACAATAGAAGTGAAATGGAAAAAAGGACGGAGTTAAGTTCTAAACTCCGTTTTTTTAATGATCTAATTTTCTTGGAAGACAAAGAAGTGTGATAAAGATGAGTCCGGGTATAAAAAATATAATATTCCATCAAATTAAATTCACTATTTTAGAGTTTGTTCTTTCTTCGATGGGACCCTTACCTTAGGAAGGAAAAAATCTTATTCATTCCTTTGCTAAGAGGGGCAGGATCCTTGTTTGATCTTTCTTTTATTAATATCTTCTTTCCTTTATTAATATCTTCTTTCCTTGGCTTGGATTAGGACTGGGACGCATATATCAAAAGTTCAGTGTGCAATTTGTTAGGTTACACACAATCGGAACCAGCAAAAGAGATACTGATAAAGTATTCTATCAGGGTAACTATGTTAAATTCATTTTGTAGCGTACAAGAAAGGAATTCCATTTGTGTATGTGTTCCCAGGAAACATAGGGTATTCTATACCATTACACGGATCGGGAGCAATCGAAAAAGTCCGACCCAGTGCGGTATCTCTTGGAATTCTGAATATGATGCTACCAATAATTACTAATCCACATATGCTTCTCTCCTATCAATCGGTACTAGTTGAAGGAATGGAAATTCCCGGATTTGTTTGATGAGAAATGCGAAAAGAAAAAAAAAAAAAAAAGAAATAAGGATCTCCGTTGGTAATGAAATTCTGCCCCTTGTCCCCATTTTCACAGAAAATGGAGAGATGAATTGAGTATTTATTGGATCCGTCGGGACTGACGGGGCTCGAACCCGCAGCTTCCGCCTTGACAGGGCGGTGCTCTGACCAATTGAACTACAATCCCAGGGAAGTGTATAGCATACATATTCTTATGATTTCATTCAAATCATTTCTCGCCGTGTTGTAACATAGACGCGAGTTATATATTGATATTCACATGGATACGCATTTTAGTGAGAGCGACATGGATTACTAGTAATCCTTTCGTTATTGCCCAATCGATTGATAATCAATCTTTCAATGAAAAAAAAACTCTTTTTTTTTTCTTTACTCTTACTCTTTTCCTTAGACTTTATACTTACAGATCCTGATATGAATCTAGATTATTAGCAAGATCGGGATTTGTGGGAACAAAACAAATAAAAAGAAATAGAGCAAATAAATAGAAGTAGGGATATATCAGAAAGTTTTATTTTTTTATTCCTCCGTATCGGGCATTTCTGGAAAACAAATGGGTTATATCATTTCATGGTGGATCGGCGAATTATTGGGCCGAGCTGGATTTGAACCAGCGTAGACATATTGTCAACGGATTTACAGTCCGTCCCCATTAACCGCTCGGGCATCGACCCAGGAAGAATCAATTCTAGGCTTAGTGATAATCCACGGTCAATTTCCTTTCGTAGTACCCTACCCCCAGGGGAAGTCGAATCCCCGCTGCCTCCTTGAAAGAGAGATGTCCTGAACCACTAGACGATGGGGGCATGCTTGCCCGACCGCCATCATACTACGCTCATAGTATGAACAGTTTTTTGAAATTGTCAATATAATGTAATGGTATGACTAGATCCGACGGATCTTTTCGTCTTGCATGATTCCATAGAATTTTTGATTCGTCATTTATAATTTATATATATTCATGAGTCATTCATTCTAATCGCCATTCTGTATATAAATATATTATTATTATTCTATAAATTGATATTACTATATTTTATATTAATTTAATTTTAATTAAATTAATATAAAATAGTTTAATTAAATTAATATAAAATAGGAAATATAATAAATAGAAAATATGAAATATAATAATAAATATAAAATATGAAATATAATAATAAATATATAAATCAAATTATAAATAATGATAAATTTCTATTTCTATATATAAATAGAAAATAATACGAAGGGTAGGATCCTTTAAGGGAATGATTTGTCCGCCAGAAAAAGGGTTAAACCCCATTTCTTCCACTTTCATTCATTGATTCACTCATTGTTAAAATGAGATATGCCTATCTCTATCTCACACTAAGCCAGGAAATTAACAAACGATAAATCTGGAAAGAGGGGATTATCGAAAATTGTTTTTTCTCTAAGAATTTGGGTCAGGGGACAAGTATAATCTATTCAGCACATGATTCGATGAAATGTCTTGGATCTATGTCGAGTTGGTGGGTACATGTATCAATCAAGTAAATTTCGTTCTGATAGGGGTCAATTCAATAAAAGAAAAGTAATTAGGGTCGGTCTTGAAAGAATTCATTGCATTGATATTTATCAAATCCAATATCAATAAACCATTCTTACCCTAGACTCGCCAGGTAAATCAAATTTCGCGTTCCTGGTCCTGAATGGACCACTAGCCACTATGAGTCTATTGCATGTACTTATGTATATAATATATGTATATAGATATATCTTATCCGCATAGTGACTCATTCAGGAATTGAATCAAACAGGCCCTTTTAACTCAGCGGTAGAGTAACGCCATGGTAAGGCGTAAGTCATCGGTTCAAATCCGATAAGGGGCTTTAGATTTTTTCATAAAACTCCAGTCTTAGTATTCATATTTGAGCGGAGAATAGAGATGTTGTTGATATTTGTAATAAAAAAAAGTAACCAACTGTATATGTATAATTTAATTATAATAAGGTATTATTATTTATTATAATGAGTTATAGTATAGTAATTATAGTTTTAAAGTTGAACGTTTGTTTATAATAATGAATAATTATAATGAATAATGAGAATAATGATAAGTCGTCTATTGAATTGCCAAATATTCCTATTTTCCATTATTTCAATCAAATCCATTCTAAAGATTAGAAATCAACAAAAGAAAAAGTAAGTGGACCTGACCCATCGAATCATTACTATATCCACTATTCTGATATTAAAATTCAATGGAGATGAAATTGGAACAGTAGGTCTTTTTTTATTTCATTTCTTTGGACTTCGCAAGAATTTGTCGATATTTCCGATTAAATCTTCTTGTTACTAGATGTTCCATAGGAATAAATTGCTATTCCGT